CAATCTAATCGATTCTATAGATATTTGGGCGAGAGTTGACAAACAAACAAAACCAGCAATATACTTTATTAGTATCGCATAGAAATCTAAATGGGGCGTGGCCAAGTGGTAAGGCAACGGGTTTTGGTCCCGCTATTCGGAGGTTCGAATCCTTCCGTCCCAGAACATATATATTCTCTGACAATATAGATTGCTTTTTTAACAATGTTCTGTTTAAAATCGAAATGTTAGCTGGAATGTGATTGTTGTTTCTGATTTTTTTCTTCGATGAATCGTTTTTTTTTTTCAAAAACTGAATCGAGATACGAAAGAATCCATATTCCCTATCTCATATTCTCTACCCCCTAAATTAGCCTAATTAGATTCAATTTTCTTTTTTGTAGATTTATTGACTTTTCGCCAAGAGGGGGTTTTTGGTACTAATTCAATTCACTAAGTCTCTTAATTCTTAATCAATGAGGTAGGCTAAAATCGAAAAAAAGGAGCAAAAACTGGACTTAATCTGGGCTTGTTTGGCTTTGTGCCCAGACAGCTCGCATTTCGTAAAAATAAAAAAGACTAGGACATCCCCTTACTTTTGATTTATGCTGCATCAGTCCCATAGAATGGGGTAGATAGGAGTTAATCAGTGATGGGAAGGCGTTCATTTCAATATCTATAAACGGTGACAATTGCTCAGTCTATTTGATCGAATTGATAGATACGAAACCCTCCCCATTCTTTGGATTTTATCAATCAGATGAAAAAAAAAAAAGACTTATCTTTTTTCCTAAGATGATCAAAAGTTATTTTTAACTATCAAATTTTCTTGGAATAATGATGTCAAGAGGGGAACTTTCGAAATTGATTCGAATTTTCGAAACAGAAATAGTTTAAATCATTCCTTAGAAGTTGAATCTTTCTCTCCTATTAAGTCACGTGAAGATGCAGAATCAAAAAGAATTCGTTTATTCGTCTTATTTTATTTAATTTATATAAATAAATTATTTATTATATATATTTATTAATTAATATTATACTGTTAGACAATTTAATATTAGCGATGGGGTCTTACTAAGACTTCTTCAGAAAAATATTTATCCACCTATATCTTTAGCGATGGGGTCTTACTAAGACTTCTTCAGAAAAATATTTATCCACCTATATCTATAGTATTATTTATATCTATATACTATAGATATAGAAGATATAGAAAAGATATAGAAGATATAGAAAATACTTTAGATTATGGTGTTTATACATCAGCCCAACCAATGACTATTCATGATTCCATAATTGAATCAATTCCATACCGGTTCTTAGAGGAATGTTATGGTAAAACTTCGTTTGAAACGATGTGGTAGAAAGCAACGTGCGACTTGAAGGACACGATCCGTTGTGGATTTGTACATCCACCATTTTTTGTAGGAATGAAGGTGCTCTTAGCTCGACATCATTGGTTCTGTTTCACTAGAACCCATCGTTTTTTGTTGTCTTGGAATGTAAATAGTCCATGATGGAGCTCGAGTAGAAAGTATTAATTTATTTCTCGGGGCAAGGGTCTAGGGTTAATGCCAATCAATAAAAAAATTGAAACAACTTCGTAAATATATCTTAGGTATGGAAATCAAAAGAATCCAATTCGAGCAAGTTTAAAATTAAAAAATTTATTGGAATTGATCAAACTTTTTCGATCCAAAGTGTTTCACGGGGGAATCCATCATCTTGTAGGATTCTTTCATAAAAATCGCAAAAAGGGTATGTTGCTGCCATTTTGAAAGGATTAAAAAGCACCGAAGTAATGTCTAAACCCAATGATTTAAAATAAAACAAAGATAAAGGATCCCAGAACAAGGAAACACCTTTTTAATTGTCTTAATAACTGGATCAGACTGAAGAATCCGATTTTAAACGAGACAAACAAAAAAGGAGGAAAGACCGCTCAATAAATGAAATTGCCGAAAGATTTTCCTTTGAACTGTTTGAAAGTTATCCAACTTGAGTTATGAGAGTATGAATGGTTTCTTTTTCATTTTAAGGAAGAACGAAGAAAAAAAGACTTAGATCTTTAATTGCTTTGATCATTTTATGGATCCAGTTGTCATTTCTTAGATAGAATTCCCTACAGAGACAAAACTTCGAATCAATCATTTTTCTCGAGCCGTACGAGGAGAAAGCTTCCTATACGGTTCTAGGGGGGGTGTTGTTCATCTACATCTATCCCAATGAGCCGTCTATCGAATCGTTGCAATTGATGTTCGATCCCGAAGAGAAGGAAAAGATCTTCAGAAAGTGGGTTTTTATGATCCGATAAAGAATCAAACTTATTTAAATGTTCCTGCTATTTTATATTTCCTTGAAAAAGGGGCTCAACCTACAGAAACTGTTCAGGATATTTTAAAGAAGGCAGAGGTTTTTAAGGAACTTCGTCGTAATCAACCGAAATTCAATTAAGGAAATAAATTAAGGAAATACAAAAAAGGGGGTAGTGATTTGTATATAACTTTGTATGACTTTTCTC